ATCTTAATGATCAAAAAAAAAAAAAAAAATCTATTGGAATAAAAGAAATCAGTAAAAAAGTCCCTCGATGGTCATACAAATTAATCAACGAATTAGAACAACAGGAAGGAGAAAGTGAAGAAGAAGTACCAATAGATTATCAGATTCGTTCAAGAAAAGCCAAACGTGTAGTGATTTTTACTGATAACCGGGGAAATACCGATCCTAATAATAAGGATACTAATAATTCTAATAAAAGAGACGAAGTAGCTTTGATACGATATTCGCAACAATCTGATTTTCGTCGAGACATAATCAAAGGTTCAATGCGAGCCCAAAGATGTAAAACAGTTATTTGGGAACTTTTTCAAGCAAATGCACATTCTCCGCTTTTTTTGGACAGAATAGACAAATCACACCCTTTTTTTTTTGATATCTCCGAACTGATAAAACTCATTTTTAGAAATTGTATAGGAAAGGGAGCAGAATTCAAAATTTCAGATTATACAGAAGAAGAAATAAAAGAAAGGGAAAAAAAGGAAAAGGACAAAAAAGAAGAGAACAAAAGAAAAGAGAAAGCGCGGATAGAAGTAGCAGAAGCCTGGGATACCATTCCATTTGCTCAAGTAATAAGAGGTTCCATGTTAATAACTCAATCGATTCTTAGAAAATATATTATATTACCGTCATTGATAATAGCTAAAAATATTGGCCGTATGCTATTATTACAATTTCCTGAGTGGTCTGAGGATTTAAATGAATGGAATAAAGAAATGCATGTTAAATGCACCTATAATGGTGTTCAATTATCAGAAACAGAATTTCCGAAAAATTGGTTAATAGACGGTATTCAAATAAAGATGCTATTTCCTTTCTGTCTGAAACCCTGGCACAGATCTAAGCCACGGTCCTCTCATATAGATCGAATCAAAAAGAAAGGACAAAAAGATGATTTTTTTTTTTTAACGGTTTGGGGAATGGAAGCTGAACTTCCTTTTGGTTCTCCCCAAAAACGGCCTTCCTTTTTTGAACCCATTTTTAAGAAACTCGAAAAAAAAATTGGAAAATTGAAAAAAAAGTATTTTATATTTCTAAAAGTTTTAAAAGAAAGAACAAAATTTCTAAATATCTCAAAAAAAACAAAAAAATGGATTATCAAGGGCATTCCGTTTTTAAAAAAAATAAAAAAAGAACTCTCAAAAGTAAATCCAATTCTATTATTTAGATTGAGAGAAATATATAAATCAAGCGAAACTAAAAAAAAGAAAGAAAAAGATTCTATAACCCGCAATCATATAATTCATAAATCCTTTAGTCGAATTCAATCTACATATTGGACAAATTTTTTACTGACAGAAAAAAAAATGAAAGATCTGACTGATAGAACAAGCACAATCAGAAATCAAATAAAAAGAATTACAAAAAATAAAAAAAAAGTGACTCCAGAAATAAATGATAGTCCTAATAAAACAAGTTATAATGCTAAAAGATTCGAATCACCAAATTGGCAAATATTAAAAAGAAGAAATACTCGATTAATCCGTAAATTACATTATTTTATAAAATTTTTCACTGAAAGGATATACGCAGATATCCTTCTATCTATTATTAATATTCCCAGAATTAATATACAACTTTTTGTTGAATCAACAAAAAAAATGATTGATAAATCCATTTACAATAATAAAAAAAATAAAAAAAGAATTAATAAAACAAATCAAAATAAAATTCATTTTATTTCGACTATAAAAAAGTCACTTTATAATATTAGTAATAAGAATTCACAGAATTTTTTTGACTTATCCTCCTTGTCACAAGCATATGTATTTTACAAAATATCACAAACACAAGTTCTTAACTTGTATAAGTTAAGATCTATTCTTCAATATCACGGAACGTCTTTTTTTCTTAAGACTTCAATAAAAGATTATTTTGGAAAACAAGGAATAATTCATTATGAATTAAGACATAAGAAACTTCGGAATTCTGGAATAAATCAATGGAAAAACTGGTTAAGAGTTCATTATCAATACCATTTATCTCAGATTAGATGGTCTAGATTAATAGCAGCAAAATGGAAAAATAGAATCAATAAATGTCGTACAATTCAAAATCAAGATTTAAACAAAGAGAATTCATATGAAAAAGACCTATTAATTCATTACAAAAAACAAAACGATTACGAAGTATATTCATTACCAAATCAAAATGAGAATTTTCAAAAATACTATAGATATAATCTTTTATCTTATAGATCTATTAATTATGAAAATAAGAGGGACCCATATATTTATGGATCACCATTCCAAGTAAATAAGAATCGAGAGAGTTTTTATAATTACAACACACATAAACATAAGGGCAAATTTTTTGATATACTAGGGGATATCCCTATCAAAAATTATTTAGGAAAAAGTGATATTATGTATATGGAAAAAAATCCGGATCGAAAATATTTTGATTGGAAAATTCTCCATTTTTGTCTTAAAAAGAAAATCGATATTGAGGCCTGGATCAAGAT